AATTGTATAATCGTCAATTACTGACATGGGTAAACGCCCCAAAGCAATTTGATTATAATTCAATTCGTGACGATCATAAGTAGAAAGTTCATATTCTTCAGTCATTGATAAACAATTTGTTGGACAATACTCAACGCAATTGCCACAAAAGATACATATTCCGAAATCAATACTGTAATTAAGCAAACGTTTCTTTCGAATATCGGGTTCAAATTTCCAATCAACAACGGGCAGATCTATAGGACATACACGAACACATACTTCACAAGCAATACATTTATCAAATTCAAAGTGGATTCGGCCCCGGAATCGCTCTGATGTGATTAATTTCTCATAAGGGTATTGAATGGTTACAGGTAAACGATTCGCGTGAGATAAGGTAATCATGAAACCTTGACCAATGTACCTTGCAGCTCGTACTGTTTGTTGACCATAATTCATGAACCCAGTTACCATAGGGAACATATCGTAAATGTCTATAGAAATTTTCTATTTGTTTCTTTCTCTTGTTTGAGACAAATGGTAAATAAAAAATATCACTATTTTTTATAGCGAAAGAAGTTGGGAAGAAGTTGTTAATAATAGATTACCGAGAGAAATAGGTAAAAGAAATTTCCATCCAAGATTTAATAGTTGGTCCATTCTCAGCCTTGGTAGAGTCCATCTTGTTGTGATAGAAAGGAACAAAAACAAAAAAGTTTTAGCTAATGTAATAAAGATACCAATTATAGCTCCAACTATTTTTATTTTTCTTGCTTTATTTACTTCAAAAAATTCAGGAATAAATATGTACGGAATAGAAAGATTCCAACCGCCCAAGTAAAGAACTGTTACAAATAATGACGAAACTAGTAAATTTAAATATGAAGCAACATAAAATAAACCAAATTTGATACCTGAATATTCGGTTTGATAACCTGCTACTAATTCTTCTTCCGCTTCTGGTAAATCAAAGGGTAATCTCTCACATTCCGCTAGCGAAGAAATTAGAAAAACGAAAAATCCTATAGGTTGACGCCACAAATTCCACCCCCAAAAACCATATTTTGATTGCGCTTCAACTATATCAACTGTACTTGAACTGTTAGATAATCATAGTCGGTGATAACATCACTGCTACCATCTCTATTACAGAACCGTACATGAGATTTTCATCTCATACGGCTCCTCGAGGGTCACAGATAAATCTAAAAACCTGTTCAATATTCTTTATTAATCTTAATATGTTTGTACGATAGATAAATAAACTAAAAATATATTTATTGTAAGGTCCCGAATTAGACCAATGAAATTCTGTCTGCTAGAGAATATATTTCTAATAAACCGTGCTTCGGAATTGATCTCATCTTTTTTTTAACCATTCAATTGTTCTTTGTTGAGTAATAACTTAATCCTTGAATAAAATATTTTTTTTTTAGCAATTTTTATTAATAGATTAATAGAAATTTCAACCTATGATTTTTGATTACAAAAATTAGACATTCGTTCATGAATCAGGATAAGAATTCTAATTCTTTAAAGTTCTATGATAGAAAATAAAAAAGCTGTCTTTGTTTTCTATTCTATTTTCCATTCTTTCTATTTTTTTTGTTCCTATTCTCCTTTCTCATAAAAGGGGAGACGTAAAAAAGGGTAAAAGATTACTTCGTTCTTAATAGTTATTTACTTAATCGGGGATAGGAGCATACTCTGGATCGAAATCATGGGGAGTACTACTTGGTCGTTTCTACTAACTTAAAGCCCCAATTTGATTTGCTTGATGTCGAAATATTCGGTTGGATAATTTGCATTATTTACATTACTAATCCTTTTTGTATCTTGGTGTTCCTAATCATCCACTCTTTTTTGCTCAATCCTCTATTATTCTTATAGTAATACAACTATGGGAATAGATAGTAAAAATTTTCTAGAATTGGATCTTTTATTTTAAACCCGCTTCAAGCCATGATGACTAATGAATCAAGCTTGGGGTAAACAATATAGACTTTTGTTTTCTTTTCATTTAACTCTTGTACATAGGCAATGAGACTCCACTTTTACTGCGAATTTTTAAGCTGTTTTCTTTCACTCATATAACTATCTGGTTTGGTTCATTTAACCTTTTTCCTAGAAATGAAAAACGAAATAAGAGAAAGTTTATGTTTTAACGAATCACACGTAGAGATATTGATAACACACATAGAGTTAATGGTATTTCATAACTAATTGATTGAGCAGCAGCTCGCAGACCACCTAAAAAGGAATATTTATTATTTGATCCATATCCTGACATAAGAAGTCCAATGGGAGCAATACTTGAAATAGCAATCCATAAAAAAACACCTATACTGAGGTCGGCTAGAACAAGATGATAACCAAAAGGAATTACTGAATAACTTAACAAAATGGATATGACAGCTAGGGAGGGGCCAATACTGAATAAACTAATATTTCCTCTAGATGGAAGAAGATTCTCTTTAAAAAGCAATTTTGTCCCATCCGCTAGAGCTTGAAGAATACCCAAAGGGCCCGCATATTCAGGGCCAATACGTTGTTGTATCCCGGCAGATATTTCTCTTTCTAACCAAACAATTACGAGTACACCTATTGTAATTCCTAATACAGTAGTTAAAATAGGGACAAACAGCCATATGATATCATAGATTTCTTTTAAGAATTCTAACCTAGAAAAAGAATTGATAGCTTCTACTTCTCTTGTATTAATTATCATTTCAACGATCAACTTCTCCCATAATGATATCGATGCTACCTAGTATCGTCATAATATCAGCCAATTTCATTCTTTTAACTAATTGAGGAAGAATTTGCAAATTGACAAAACCTGGTGGTCTAATTTTCCATCTCCAAGGAAAAACATTCTGATCTCCTATCATAAAAATTCCCAATTCTCCTTTTGGGGCTTCGACTCTTACATAAAGTTCTTGCTTTGACAATTCAAAAGTAGGAGAAGGTTTTTTACTAATGAATCGGTAGTCAAAATCATTCCATTCGGTATTTCTGACTCCAGCAAAGCGCCGGGTTTCTAAATTCTCATAGGGCCCTCCCGGAATTCCTTCCAGAGCCTGTTGAATAATTTTTATAGACTCTGTCATTTCACTGATTCGTACTAAATAACGAGCTAATGAATCCCCCTCTTTTTGCCATTGGACTTCCCAATCAAATTCGTCATAACACTCATAATTATCAACCTTACGAAGATCCCATTGTATTCCGGAAGCTCGTAACATTGGTCCTGATAAACCCCAATTTATTGCTTCCTCTTCACTAACAACGCCTACCCCTTCAACTCGTTCTAAAAAAATAGGATTCCGCGTAATGAGCTTTTTATATTCAGCAACTTCCCTTAAAAAATAATCGCAAAAATCCAAACATTTATCTATCCAGCCATGAGGTAGATCGGCGGCTATTCCTCCAATACGAAAATAATTATGCATCATTCGCATACCGGTGGCAGCTTCGAATAGATCATATATTAATTCTCGTTCTCGAAAAATATAGAAGAAGGGAGTTTGTGCACCAATATCTGCCATAAAGGGTCCAAGCCATAACAAATGAGAAGCTATACGACTCAACTCCAACATAATTACTCTGATATAGCTAGCTCTTTTAGGGACTTGAATATTTCCCAATCGCTCTGGTGCATTTACAGTTATTGCTTCTGTAAACATAGTAGCTAAATAATCCCAACGTGTTACATAAGGTAAATATTGTATAATTGTTCGATTTTCTGCAATTTTTTCCATCCCTCTATGTAAATAACCCAATATTGGTTCACAGTCGATAACATCTTCACCATCTAGAGTAAGGATAAGTCGAAGAACACCATGCATTGATGGGTGGTGAGGACCCATATTCACTATCATGAGGTCCTTTCTTGTAACTGGTACAGTCATAGGTTTTTTCCCGATTCATTCTTCCATGAATTGCTGAAAATCAAAAGAGGGTCATCAAAAGTAAAATCATTTTTTAAATTAACGTGTTTTTATCTCTCGAATATTCAACTGACCTATTAATTCTTTATAACGTACTCTATTTTTTTTTGACAAATAAGCTAGCAGTCGTTGGCGCTTTCCCAAAATTTTCCGCAGACCTCTCTGAGATAAATAGTCTTTTTTGTTCAATTCTAAATGGGAAGTAAGCTTTCGTATTTTATTAGTAAAACAGAATACTTGGAATTCCACAGACCCCGGGTTTTCTTCTTTTTCTTTTTGTGAAATCACTGAAATGACTGAATTTTTTACCATAAAAGAATCCCCCTTTTTTTACAAATATGAATTTTACTGATCAGTAATAATAATGCGAGTTAGTGGTATACATAAGAAACTTATTTTTTTTGAATTCTATATCTAATTTTATTAAATAAAAAGAATCGATCCAATTAAACTGGCATTCGAATAGGTATACAAAACAATAGTCTATTTTGCATTTTTAAAAGAAAATTGTTTCAATCTTAAAATTAAGAAGATTTTGTTGATTCGTTTTTAGAAATAATGGATACCTCATTACATTAAATTAGTATCATATATTAGACTAAAATGTAAGACAAGTTATATGTGCATTTGTTTGCTTTCATATATCAGATATGGTATTATATAAAGTTTCATTAATTACTTTTCAATTGCGGGATACATACGTATCCTTAACAGACTGAAACGACTTCCGTTATTTGTATCAAACCAATAGCGATTCATACAAGCTAAATCTTCTAATCGATAATTGGGCCAAAGAAGTAATTTAAATTTAATTAATTGATGTCTATCAAGATCGTTATTTTCATTCAAAAATTGACTAGAACTTTTAAAATTATTCCCATTACAAAATATTCTATTTTTATCGATACCTTGACTATTCTTTGAATGGAAACAAATTAGAATTCTCAATTCTCTACGACGTCGAGACGCTAAAATATTTTCAGGGAAAAACAAATAAGAATTATTATTTCCAGTTAGATGGCTTCGAATGGATTTATCAAAATCCTCCTTATCGGCATATATTTTCTCTTGGTATCTTTGATTAATACGATGTCTACTCTTATGAACTAATGAAATATTTATGGTTTGTTGCATAATAAACTGGCCTGATTTTTTTACAGACAGACGAAGAGGTTCGATAATCAATCTTCCCCTTTTCATCAATTCTGTAAGAGTTAAATTCTTTTTAATCAGCATTATATCAAGATTCATTTCTCTCCTTTGAATAGAGGATAGGGCTATTTTTTTTGGATTTCTCAATCTAAGCAGGAGACAATATACTTTGATATTATTGATCATTCTTTGATTCAAAGCACCATCCCATCTTAATTGAAAAAGTAAATATCTTTTGAGGAAGAAATCAAGTTCTGCTTCTGTATTGCTCTTGTATTGTTTTTTCTTTTGTAGTTTTTTCATGTCTGATTCCGAATAAGTTTCCGCAATCTCGTTTTCTTGGTTTAATAGAACAGATACAAGACTTTTTTGGTTTTGCATAGTTGATCGAAGAGCTCTTTGATTTGCAAATTCTTTTTTTTTTTTATTCTTGAATTCAAAATATTTTTTTTCGTTTGACGGTATAATTCCTTTTTGTTTTCTATTCAGGTTTTTAGTTTCACTAAGATTTTCATTTATATTCAAATTCAAAAAAAGGAATTTGCTTGGTATAAACCAGGGTTTCATTTTATATGCATTATAAAAAAGGAAAAATTCTGGAAAGAACCAAAGTTCTAAATTTGATATAGGATGACTTAGTATTTCTGTATTCATTCCCATCCAATCCCATTTTTTTTTTTGATTGGATGAATTGCGTTCTTCATCTTGATGAATCATAAAATAAAAAAGATCGTTTTTATCAATTTTATCAATTATTTGATAATTTGGAGCCTTGGTCTTAGTATTTTGGTTCCTATTAGTATTGACCTTGACCCAAGCTTCAATATCTATTTTTTTTTGAAAACAAAAATTGATAATTTTCCAATCAAAATATTTTCGATCCATATTTTTTTCCATATATATACTAGCACTTTTTCCTAGAAAATTATTGATAGGGATATAGGCTAATCTAGCAAATTTGTTTCTTTTTTGTGTATTGTAATTATAAAAATTATTTTGAGTTTTATTTACTTGGAATGGTGATCTATAAATAGATAGGTTCTCCCTCTTTTCATAATTAATAGATCTATAAGATAAAAGATTATATCTATAGTATTTTTGAAAATTATCTTTCTGATTTGGTAATAAATATACTTCGTAATCACTTTGTTTTTTATAATAACTCAATTGTTCTTTTTCATATGAATCCGCTTTGTTTAAATTTTTATCTCGAATTGTACGACATTTTTTTGCGCTATTTCGCCATTTTTGTGCTATTAATTTAGACCATTTAATCTGAGATAAATGATATTGATAATAACCTCTTAACCAGCCTTTCCATTGATTTTTTTTTGAGTTCGTAAGTTTCTTATCTTTTAATTTAGAATAAATTATTCCTTGTCTGCCAAAATTCTTGTTTATTGAAGTTTTAAGAAAAAAAGATGTTCCGCGATATTCAAGAATATTAAACAAATTGGGGGCTTGGACTTTTGATAATTTGTAAAATACATATGCTTGTGAGAAGGAGGATAATTCATCAAAATTCTGTGAATTATTATTACTAATATTATAAAAGGACTTTTGTATAGTTGAAATGAAGTTAATTGTATTTTGATTGGTTTTATTACTTTTTTCGTGATTTTTTTTAGTATTGGAAATAGGTTTATCAATAATAGTTTTTATTGATTCAAGAAAAAGTTTTGTATGTATTTTGGGAATATTAATGATAGATAGAAGGATATCTATATATATATTTTCAATGAAAAATTTTATAAAAAAATAAAATTTACGGATTATTCGAGCACTACGTCGTTTTAATATTTGCCAAAAAATTTTTGTTAATTCGAATCTTTTAGCATTACAACTATTTTTATTAGTACTAACATTTATTCCGGGAGTCACTTTCTTTTTTTCTTTTGTAATTTTTTCTATTTTTTTTCTAATTATACTTGTTCTATCAGTTAGACCATTCATTTTTTTTTCTGTTAGTAAAAAATTTGTCCAATTTCTAGATTTAATTTGATCCATCGATTCATTAATTATTTGATTATCCGTTATAGAATCTTTTTCTTTTTTAGTTTCTCTTGATTTATCTATTTCTTTCAATCTACTAAATATCAATAGAATTTTATTTATTTTTGAGATTTCTTTTATTTTTTTTTTTAAATTTCCAAGTTTTTTTTCGAGTTTCTTTAAAATAGGTTCAAAAAAGGAAGGCCTTTTTCGAGGAGAACCAAAAGGAAGTTCAGTTTCCATTCCCCAAACTGTTAAAAAACAAAAATCATCCTTTTGACCTTTCTTTTTGATTCGATCTAGATAAGAATACCTTAGTTTATATCCGTGCCAAGGTTTTAGATAAAAAGGAAATAGGATTTTTATCTGAATGCCGTCTAGTAACCAATTTTTTGGAAATTCTCTTTCTGATAATTGAACACCA